TCCAAATCTGTTCTTTCTTGATTCAAAGGAATTCCTATAGATCCAACAAACAAGGTAAAGAGGACTAATACAAGTAAAGGAAATAACATAGTATTATCCGATTCATAAGGATAGGAAAAAAGCTTTTTATTATGAAAATGAACAATATTAATAAAAGGTTGTCCCCTATCTCTTTTTCTTACATTCGCATCGCTTTGATATGTCCTTTTCACAAAAAGAGAAGCACTCGTATTCTTATTCATTCTTAATAAAAATAAAGGGCTATTCTTGTAAATCCTTTTTGAACATCCTTTACCCCATAGAGATATTGAATATAAAAAGGTATTTTGGTTGACGTTATAACTTTGAAAATGAACATTTAAATGCCCCTCAAAAGTAAGTAAATAGATCCGAAACATATAAAATGCGGTTAATCCTGCCGTGGCCCAAGCTATTATTGCGAAAAAAGGCGAATAGAACCAACTATCATTAAGAATTTCATCTTTTGACCAAAAACAAGCAAGAGGTGGGATGCCACAAAGAGAAAATGTACCTAATAGAAAAGAAGTTTTGGTAATTGGTACATGTTTTGTTAAACCGCCCATAAAAACCATATTCTGAGTTTTATCCGGAGAATAGCCAACAATAGTTTCCATTGAATGAATAACGGACCCAGATCCTAAAAATAATAATGCTTTAGAATAAGCATGAGTAATCAAATGAAATAAAGCACTTCGATAAGACCCCATTCCTAACGCTAACATCATATAACCCAATTGAGACATTGTCGAATAGGCTAAACCTCTTTTAATGTCTTTTTGAGCAAGAGCTAAAGTAGCTCCTAATAATACTGTGATTATACCTATCAACGAGATGAAATTCATTATATAAGGTATAACTATGAAAAGAGGAAGAAGGCGAGCTACAAGAAAAATACCCGCTGCTACCATCGTAGCAGCATGGATAAGAGCCGAAATAGGAGTAGGCCCCTCCATAGCATCGGGTAACCATACATGAAGCGGAAATTGTGCAGATTTAGCAACTGCACCGACAAATAATAGAACCGCACACAAAATAACAAATGGAGAATTGACTTCATTATTATAAACCAAGTTATTGAATATTTCAAATAAATCCCGAAATTCAAAACTACCCGTTATCCAAAAAAAACCAAAAATTCCTAACAATAAACCAAAATCCCCTATACGGTTAGTTACAAAGGCTTTTTGACAAGCATTTGCTACAGGAAGTCGTGTGAACCAAAACCCTATTAATAGGTAAGAACACATTCCAACCAATTCCCAAAAAATATAAATTTGTATCAAATTCGAACTAGTAACTAATCCCAACATGGAAGTACTGAAAAAACTCATATAAGCAAAAAATCTCAAGTATCCTTGATCGTGAGTCATATAATTATCACTATAAATGAGAACCGTAATTCCAACAGTAGTGATTAACATTAACATAATAGAACTAAGTGGATCAATCAAGTAGCCGAATTCTAAAGAAAAATCATTATCGAGCACCCAAGACCATACATATTGATAAATGGAACTACTATTTATTTGCTCAATAGATAGATTAGTTGAAAAAATCATAAGTATACTTAACAATAAAATAGTCGGAAAAGACCATAGACGACGAAGATTCTTTGTTGCTGTCGGAAAAAGAAGAAGTCCCACTCCTATTAACATAGGAACTGGAAGTGTAAGGAAAGGTGTAATCCATACATATTGATATGTCTGTTCCATAAAAAAGTTTTTTAATTCTTAATTAGTATTAATTGTTTATGATTGACTGGACCTTTTCTCTTTTGAAAAGAGATAACAAAAAGATGAAGATATGTACTAAATTAACCTAATAAAATTTTTTCATTTTGATTTCTTTTCTGTTAAATGTTTGAAATCAACAATTTTTTTTGGTAAACTCATATAAAAGAACGAAATTAATTACTAGTCTTCTTCGAATTTGAAAATTCAAGTCAAATTAGGCATATTTTCCTAAGTTTGACAAGTTTCTCAAAAACAAGACTATTCTTTTTTTAGTGATATCCTATATAATTTTTCCCTATCTTTCACTCCTCTTATCTATTATCTATCTCTTTTTGATTTTTGTTTATATTTATAAAAAAATACATAATTAATTACACCGTATGAAAATAAAAATATAAGGGTTCAAATTTTATTTGAACAATAAATGTCTTTCACATCCAGCCATATCGATGAGCAATCTCTTCATTTTTATTAAAATGGCAGTTCCAAAAAAACGTACTTCCGCATCAAAAAAGCGTATTCGTAAAAATTTTTGGAAGGGGAAGGGGTATTGGGCATCGTTAAAAGCGTTTTCCTTAGCAAAATCTCTTTCTACCGGGAATTCAAACAGTTTTTGTGCGACAAATAAATAAAATACGTACTAAGGTTAGAAAAATCCTAATTTGTCTGACTCAAAAATTGACTCATTTCATTTCGAAAATCAAATCCTCGAATTCCATTCCCTGTTGATTGGGAATGGAATTTAGTTCACTCGTATACTTATAATCTTCTACTTATAATAAGTAACTTTAATAAGTGGAATCAAAATTCTTCTGTTTACCTTACCGAATTCAAAAAAGGTTTTTTTGGGGGAGTTCTATTCCTTAATTCATAGTAATACTATCTAATTTTACAAGGATTCAAGTCGAGGAGAGTATAAAATATACAATAAAACTAAGACCCTAAACGCAAATAATGAACCTTCAAACACCTATTTGAAGGAATTTTTTCATCAACTTGTAAAAAATATTGCACCCAATTGAATTCTTGAATCTAGACGAGTGTTTATTCATAGGCTATTATGAGTTTGAGACAAGCCGCTATGGTGAAATTGGTAGACACGCTGCTCTTAGGAAGCAGTGCTAGAGCATCTCGGTTCGAGTCCGAGTGGCGGCATGTCATTCCCTAAAACAAAGGAACTAGATTCTATAATGAATTCAATTCCCGACTTTCTAATTAAGGGACTCTTTTATGATATTCTCAACCTTAGAGCGTATATTAACTCATATTTCTTTTTCGATCGTTTCAATTATAATTACAACTTATTTGATAATCTTTTTAGTGGATGAAATCATAAAACTATATGATTCATCCGAGAATGGCCTGATAATGACTTTTTTTTGTATAACAGGATTATTAATGACTCGTTGGATTCATTCGAGACATTTTCCACTAAGTGGTTTAGATGAATCATTACTCTTTCTTTCATGGAGTTTTTCCCTTATTCATATAGTTTCATATTTTAAACAAAATCAAAAAATTCTAAACACAATAATTGGCCCAAGTGCTATTTTGACCCAGGGCTTTGCTACTTCGGGTATTTTAACTGAAATGCATGAATCCACAGCCTTAGTACCTGCTCTTCAATCTGAGTGGCTAATAATGCACGTAAGTATGATGATATTAGGCTATGCGGCCCTTTTATGTGGATCGCTATTATCAGTATCGCTTCTAGTCATTACAATTAGAAAGAAGCTTTCTCTTTTTTATACGAATAATCATTTATTAAATTTTAATAAGTCATTTTTCGTTGTTGAAATGGAATACATGAATGAACAAAATAATGTTTTACAAAATAGGTCTTTCTTTTCCCAAAAGAATTATTACACGTCACAATTAATTCAACAATTGAATTATTGGAGTTATCGGATTATTAGTCTAGGATTTATCTTTTTAACAATAGGAATTCTTTCTGGAGCAGTATGGGCTAATGAAGCATGGGGATCCTATTGGAGTTGGGACCCAAAAGAAACTTGGGCTTTTATTACTTGGATCGTATTTGCGGGTTATTTACATATTCGAACAAATATCAAATTTAAGGGTACAAATTCAGCGATTGTAGCGTCTATTGGCTTTCTTGTAATTTGGATATGCTATTTTGGGGTCAATCTATTAGGAATAGGACTACATAGTTATGGTTCATTTATATCAACATCAACATCTAATTGGTGAATTCAAAATCCAAAAGTGTGGTTATTATAAATAGGAATAGAAAAGTCTACGGCGCATATCAGAGTGTAAACCGGCGAGAGCCTAGTGCATCAAATATCAAATATTGTAGTGATTCACTGGGCTCTAGCCAGTTTAGATTGTCCTTTTTTCTACTTAACGTAAGAGAAGAGCAAAAAGCCTTCTTTTTATCATTGTACAACGAACACTTTAAAAAAAAATTTAAATCAGATTTTTTGTTTTTTTTTATGAATAAAAACTATCTACAAAAAGAATTAGATAGAATAACTTCAACCCGTTCACCTGATAGTGAAAGAACGAAATCGGGATACATACCAATACCTAGTACAGGGAAAAAAATAGAGATTGAAAGGAATAACTCTCGTGGTCCAGAATCAAAAAAATAAGAGTTTGAAACATTAAATATCTTGTATCCATAGAACATCTGGCGTAACATAGATAATAAATAAATAGGAGTTAATAGCATTCCAATTGCCATTACAAAAGTAATTAGGAGTTTTGTCATTAGAAGATATTTTGAACTAGTAATTAGTCCAAAAAAGACTATTAATTCAGCAACAAAACCACTCATACCCGGTAATGCAAGGGAGGCCATCGAAAAACTACTGAACAGCATGAATATCTTTGGCATTGGGATAGCTATTCCACCCATCTCGTCAAGATAAACAAAACGTATTCTATCATAAGTTGTTCCAGCCAAGAAAAAAAGTGCAGCACCAATAAATCCATGAGAGATTATTTGTAAAAGAGCCCCGTTCAGTCCCATATTGGTGATAGAACCTATTCCTATAATGAGGAAACCCATATGAGATACAGAGGAATAGGCTATTCTTTTTTTTAAATTTCGTTGACCAATAGATGTTGAGGCTGCATAGATTATTTGTATTGCGCCTGTTATCAGAAACCAAAGAGAAAATATAGAATGAGCATGAGAGAATAATTCCATATTGATCCGAACTAATCCATACGCTCCCATTTTTAATAAGATCCCTGCCAAAAGCATACAAGTACTATAATGCGCTTCTCCATGAGTATTTGGTAACCATGTATGCAGGGGTATGATTGGCAATTTGACAGCAAAAGAAATCAAAAATCCAATATATAATAATATTTCCAAGACCACAGGATAGGCCTGGTTGGCTAATATTTCCAAATTAAATGTTGGTTCAGTAGAACCATATAAACCAATACCCAGAGCTCCCATTAAAAGAAAAATGGAACCCCCTGCCGTGTACAAAATAAATTTTGTCGCCGAGTACAGACGCTTTTTTCCTCCCCACATGGATACAAGTAGATAAACGGGAATTAATTCTAACTCCCACATGAGGAAAAAAAGTAAAAGGTCCCGAGAAGAAAATAATCCTATTTGTCCACTGTACATTGCTAACATCAGGAAATGAAATAATCGAGAATCCCGAGTAACTGGCCAAGCAGCTAAAGTAGCTAAAGTGGTGATGAATCCCGTCAGTAAAATCGGCCCTATAGAAAGTCCATCTATTCCTAATCTCCAATGGAAATCAAAAGAATTTATCCATTTATAATCCTCCACTAGTTGGATTAATGGATCATCCGGTTGGAAATGATAACAGAATGCATAAGTCATTAGAAGAAGTTCTAATATAGAAATTGATATAGTATACCAACGGATTGCTCTATTTCCTCTATGCGGAAGAAAGAAAATTAAGGAACCTAGAAATATAGGCAAGACCACAATTATTGTTAACCAAGGAAAATGATTCGTGGTAAAGACAAGATACACTTGGACCAGAAAAACCCGTCCTCAATTGAGGACGGGTTTTGTCGGTAAAAAAAATGAATTCAAGTAGAATTTTATGGAATGTGTCAATAAGTTAGACCCATACTGCGAGTTGTTTCATGCCATAAATAAACTCGAACGCTTAAAAAATCTGTTGGACAGGCGGATTCACATCTCTTACAACCAACACAGTCCTCAGTCCTTGGGGCTGAAGCTATTTGTTTAGCTTTACATCCGTCCCAGGGTATCATTTCTAATACATCGGTGGGGCACGCTCGGACACATTGAGTGCATCCTATACATGTATCATAAATCTTTACTGAATGTGACATTGGATCTATATTTTGAACGTCATAAATTTTCGGTCTAGTAAACTAACTTATAAATGAATCTTATCTTTAGATACCAGACGAATCAATGAGTAATCAGAATCAATCTACTTCTGAATTAGTTAATTAGTTTAGGAGCGAAGGCCAAAATACTTTGATTTCTTATGTTTTTGCAACCACGATCATACCTTACCCGTATCTATCAAACCCGCTAATTTGAATCAATTTAGGACTATTCAAACTCCCATTTACATGCTTAATATTACTTATTCAACAAATTGGATTGGTTAATACGAATTAATTTTCTGTTTCGAGAAATTGATGAAACGATAGCCGGTCCAATGGCTGCTTCAGCGGCTGCAATAGCTATAACAAAAATTGAGAAAATGTCTCCCCTTAATTGGCGATTATCAAAAATATCAGAAAATGTTACAAAATTGATATTAACTGAATTTAATATAAGTTCAAGACACATAAGGGCTCTAACCATATTTCGACTTGTAATCAATCCATAGACACCAATGGAAAATAAATAGGCACTCAAAACAAGTGTATGTTCGAGCATCATTAACTAACTCCTTATCAATCTTGATTCATTTTAATCTGAACAATAATCCAATCGATTGAATTATAACAAGTATGGAATAAAACAAGAGAATAGATTAGTGATTCTATCAATATAAAACTAAAACTCTTCTATTCTATTTATAATATTAATTTTTCATTAATTCCATTTTAATTACTCGTCTGAAAGATTGATTATTGACGAGCTATAGCAATTGCACCTATTAAAGCCACTAAAAGAATTATTGAAATAAGTTCAAATGGAAGAAAAAAATCTCTTGATAAATGAATTCCAATTTGTTGACTATTACTTATCAAATCTTGTTCTATAATCTGATTTGATTTTGTAGTCCAAAGGATCCCATACCAGGACGTATCTAGAATAGTAATAATTAGTGAAATAAAAAGACTTGTACAAATCACTGAAGTAACTCGACCTCCAACGGTCCAAAGATGAAAATCTTTGCAATATTCTGAATCATTCATGAACATTACAGCAAAAATAATTAAAACATTTATAGCTCCCACATAAATAAGGAGCTGTGCAGTAGCTACAAAATATGAGTTCAATAGAATATAGAATAAGGATATACAAAAAAGAACCAATCCTAATGAAAAGGCCGAATAAATTGGATTCGGAAATAATACTACTGCCAAACTTCCTAATATAAGACCCGATCCCAGAAAGACTAAAAGAAAATCATATATTGGTCCAGGTAAATCCATTTGATTTTATAGAAAAAATAAATCGAAAATTTTCATGCCTTTGTTGACCCGCCCAGGAAAAAACGAGTTATACTAAAAATAGAGGATACTTCTTAATTGAATGAGATTTTAATGGCGATGGTGTGGATTGATGTAGATACAATTGTTGGGCTACTCTTATTCTGGAAAGTAGAGGTTGAAACTATCCATTTTGAAATCATTATTTGAATAGAAATAATTTTCAGTCAAAACGAAGCTACGATTCTCGCCATTCTTTTATTTTTAGATTGACTGAGCAAAAACCTCATTCCTTTAGATCCAAAAAAATTTGAATTTGTAAATGTTTTTTGAATCAAGAGTTGTATACATTTTTGATTTGTGGTGAATTCGAAGAAATTGTTCGAATTGTGTAATCGTCAATTATTGACACCGGTAACCGACCTAAAGCAATTTGATTATAATTCAATTCGTGACGATCATAAGTAGAAAGTTCATATTCTTCAGTCATTGATAAACAATTTGTGGGACAATACTCAACGCAATTACCACAAAATATACAGATTCCAAAATCAATACTGTAATTAAGTAGTCGTTTTTTTCGAATATTAGTTTCCAATTTCCAATCAACAACAGGTAGATCTATAGGACATACACGAACACATACTTCACAAGCAATGCATTTATCGAATTCAAAGTGGATTCGGCCTCGGAAACGTTCTGATATGATCAATTTTTCGTAGGGGTATTGAATAGTTACAGGTAAACGATTCGCATGAGCCAAGGTAATCATGAAACCTTGACCAATGTACCTAGCAGCTCGGATTGTTTGTTGACCAGAATTCAAGAACTGAGTTAGCATGGGGAACATATATGAATATCTATAAAAAATTGGACTTGTTTCTTTCTCTTGTTTGAGACAAGTTGTATAGAATCTTATATTCCTTTAGAGTGAATGAAGTTGGGACGAAATTGTTAATAATAGATTACCTAGAGAAATAGGTAAAAGAAATTTCCATCCAAGATTTAATAGTTGGTCCATTCTCAGTCTTGGTAAAGCCCATCTTGTTGCAATAGAAATGAACAAGAACAAATAAGTTTTAGCTAATGTAATAAGAATACCGATTATTGTTCCAAAAACTTGACTTCTTTTATTTATGTCAGAAATCTCAGTAACGAATATGTATGGAATCGAAAGATTCCACCCCCCAAAGTAAAGAACTGTTACAAATAATGAAGAAACTAATAGATTTAGGTACGAAGCAACATAAAATAAACCAAATTTAATACCTGAATATTCGGTTTGATAACCTGCTACTAATTCTTCTTCTGCTTCTGGTAAATCAAAAGGCAATCTCTCACACTCGGCTAGAGAAGAAATTAGAAAAACGATAAACCCTATAGGTTGACGCCACAAATTCCACCCCCAAAAACCATATTTTGATTGCGCTTCAACTATATCAACTGTACTTAAACTGTTAGATAATCATAGTCGATGAGAACATCACTGTTTCCATCGCTATTACAGAACCGTACATGAGATTTTCACCTCATACAGCTCCTCATCGATCACACCAAGGACCCTTCAACATTATTTATCTTGATGTCTTTGTAGAATTGATAAAGAGTCAAAAAAGGTCTAGAATTAAACCAATGGAATTCGGTCTGCTAGATTTATAATAAAAGAGTGCTTCTGAATTGATCTCATCTTTTAAGAATTTTCATTTTTCTTCGTTGATTAATAACTTTATCCTTGAATAAAAAAAAGATCTCCTTTCGCAATTTTAGTCTTTCGATTTTATTTCCTTCCTATTCTCCTTTCTCAGAAAAAGGGCAAAGTAAAAGAGTAAAAGATTTCTTCGTTCTTGATAGTTATTTACTTAATCAGTGGATAGGAACATACTCTGGATCAAAATCTCGGGGAGTACTTCTTAATCATTTCTACCAACTTAAAGCCCCAATTCGCATTACTTTTCTATAAATAGAAAGAAATATACTGTTGAATAATTTACAGAATCTCCATAACTAATCCTTTGTGTATCTTTGTCTTCCTAACCATCCACTCTTGAATTGGTAATACATCTATGTCAATAGCTAGTAAAAACCCCATACAGTTGATATTTTGAACCCACTTCAAGCCATAATGACTAATCAACCAATCTTGGAGTAAACAGTCTCGGCTGCTTATGTTTGCTTTCACTTAATTCTTGTACATAGGAAATGAGATTGAATTCCTTTAACAGCAAATTTTTAAGCTGTTTTATTTCACTCATATAACTATCTGGTTTAGTTCATCCACCCCAACGATGAATAAAATAGATATTCAACTCGTTTAACTCTCTTACTAGAAAGAAAAGAAATATTTATGCCTCAACGAATCGCACGTAGAGATATTGATAATACACATAGAGTTAATGGTATTTCATAACTAATTGATTGAGCAGCAGCCCTTAATCCACCTAAAAAAGAATATTTATTATTTGATCCATATCCCGACATGAGAAGTCCAATGGGAGCAAGACTTGAAATGGCGATCCATAAAAAAACACCAATACTAAGATCGGCTAGAATAAAGCGATAGCTAAAAGGAATTACTGAATAACTTAATAAAATAGATATCACTGCTATGGCTGGCCCGATACTGAATAACCGAACATCTCCTCTAGATGGAAGAAGATTTTCCTTGAAAAGTAGTTTTGTACCATCTGCTAGAGCTTGAAGAATTCCTAAGGGTCCGGCATATTCGGGTCCAATACGTTGTTGTATCCCTGCAGATATTTCTCTTTCTAACCAAACCATTACTAGTACACCCAGTGTGATTCCTAATACAAGAATGAAAATAGGAACAAGCACCAATATGATCCCATAGACTTCTTTTAAGGATTCCAATCTGGAAAAAGAATGAATAATTTGTATTTCGGTTGTATCAATTATCATTTCAACGATCAACTTCTCCCATAATTATATCTATGCTACCTAGTATCGTCATAATATCAGCCAATTTCACCCCTTTAACTAACTCAGGAAGAATTTGCAAGTTGATAAAACCCGGTGGTCGAATTTTCCATCTCCAAGGAAAAACACTCTGATCCCCTATCAAAAAAATGCCCAATTCCCCTTTTGGTGCTTCGATTCTTACATAAAGTTCTTGTTTGGACAATTCAAAAGTTGGAGAAGGTTTTTTACTAATAAATCGATAGTCAAAATCATTCCATTCAGGATCTTTTATTTTATCAAAGCGTCGGATTTCTAAATTCTCATATGGTCCCCCTGGAATTCCTTCCAGGGCTTGTTGGATAATTTTGATCGACTCTGCCATTTCACTAATTCGTACTAAATACCGAGCTAATGAATCCCCTTCTTTTTGCCATTGAATCTCCCAATCAAGTTCGTCATAACACTCATAACGATCAACTTTACGAAGATCCCATTGTATTCCGGAAGCTCGTAGCATTGGTCCTGATAAACCCCAATTTAGTGCTTCTTCTGCACCAATAACGCCTATGCCCTCAACTCGTTCTAAAAAAATAGGATTCCGTGTAATAAGCTTTTGATATTCAGCAACCCCGGTTAAAAAATAATCGCAAAAATCCAAACATTTATCTATCCATCCATGAGGTAGATCAGCAGCAACTCCTCCAATACGAAAATAATTATGCATCATGCGCATACCGGTAGCAGTCTCGAATAGGTCATATATCAATTCTCGTTCTCGAAAAATATAGAAGAAGGGGGTCTGTGCCCCAATATCTGCCATAAAAGGGCCAAGCCATAACAAATGGGAAGCGATACGACTCAATTCCAACATAATAGCTCGGATATAGCTAGCCCTTTTAGGTACTTGAATGTTGCCTAACTGCTCGGGTCCATTTACAGTTATTGCCTCTGTGAACATAGTAGCTAAATAATCCCAACGCGTTACATAAGGCAAATATTGTATAATTGTTCGGTTTTCCGCGATTTTCTCCATCCCTCTATGTAAATAACCCAATATTGGTTCACAGTCAATAACATCTTCACCGTCGAGAGTAACGATCAGTCGAAGAACACCATGCATTGATGGGTGGTGAGGGCCCATATTGACTATCATGAGGTCCTTTCTTGAAGTTGGCGCAATCATAAGTTTTTTTCCGAGTCATTCTTGCATGCATTGCTGAAATTAAAAAGAAGTTCATCAAAATTGAAACGACTAAGCTCAAATGGTATCACGCTTTAGATTAACAAGTTTTTCTCTATCGAATATCCAACTCACCAATTAATTCTTTATAGCGTCCTCTATTTTGGTTTGACAAATAGACCAGGAGTTGTTGACGTTTTCCCAAAATTTTCCGTAAACCCCTCTGAGATGAAAAATCTTTTTTGTGCAATTCCAAGTGTGAAGTAAGTTTCTTTATCTTAGTGGTAAAACTGATTATTTGGAATTCAACAGATCCCCTATTTTCTTCGCTTTCTTTTTGAGAAATAACCGAAATGAATGAATTTTTTACCATAAAAAGATCCTCCTTTCCCTTTTGACAGATATGGATTTTACCGATCAGTAATAATAATGCCATTAATTAGAAAATTTGAATATGATAGATACAATAATCTAATCCAAATTTCTTTATAAACTCCAAATTTTCTAATTTTAAATTGGATTTAGCTAGGAATAGAAAAGAATTGGTCCACGTTCACATCAAAAAATTGAGACCTAAAATGAAGAAGATTTTGTTGATTCATTTCGAGATCTAATTGAGACATTATTCATTTCCTATATGTATACTAAGATGAAGTGTGAGACATGTGATATGTGTATTTGTTTGCTTTCATATATTCTATTATATAGGACATAGGATATATAGAAAGGGTGTATTATCCCCGAATTTTCAATTGTGGATACAGATGTATCCTTAACATACTGAAACGAGTGCCATTATTGGTACCAAACCAATAATAATTCATACAAGCTAAATCTTCTAATCGATAATTCGGCCAAAGAAAGAGCTTAAATTTCATTAATTGATTTTTCTCTCTATCAAGTTGGTTATGTGAAGCTTGACCGATATTTTTTATGCTCTTTTCGTTGCCAAATACTGTATTTTTATCTACATCATTTCGAGTTTTTGAATTCAAACAAACTAGAATTCGCAATTTTCTACGACGTCTAAGCGATAAAATATTTTCAGGAACAAGCAAATCAAAATGATTTTTGTCTCTATTCCCAGTTATTCTTTGATATGGTGAAACAGCTTGATCTAATTTTTTTTTAGAAATATATTTTTCCTTTTGGCATTTTTGATTAGTTTGGTACTTATTCTTATGAACCAAGGAAATACCTATGGTTTGATACATGATAAATTGTCCATCTTTTTTTCCAGACAGATGAATGGGTTCTATAATCAATATTCCCTTTTTCATCAATTCTGTAACAGGTAAATTCCTCTGAACTAGCATTATATCCAAACGCATTTCTCTCTGTTGAATCGAGGATATAGTTATTCTTCTTGGATTTATCAGTCTAAGCAGGAAACAATATACGTCGATATTATTGATCGTGCTTTGATTCGAACTATTGTTCCATCTCAATTGAAAAAGTAAATAACGTTTCAGGAAGAAGTGAAGTTCTGCTTCTGTGTTACTTTTGTATTGTTTTTTCTTTTTCCCCTTTTTGACATATGATCTTGTATAATTTTCGTCAACATCTTTTTGTTGGGGGAGAACGGATCCAAGATCGACTCGACTTGTGCGTTCTCTTTCTTCTTGATTTCGATGTTTTTTATTCGATGTTATCAAAAAGCTTTCTTTTTCATTGATCTTTTTATTTTCACTACTATTTGAATAGAAATTCAAAGTTAAAAGAAGTAATTTGCTTGGTATAAACCAAGGTTTCATTTTGTATGCAGTATAAAGTGACACAAATTCTGGGAAGAACCGAAGTTCCAGATTTGATATAAGACGCTTTAGCATTTTTTCATTCATTCCCCTCCAATCAAAAAATCCTTTCGGGCAGTTTGGTAAATTGGTTTCTGGAATCATGAGATAAAAAAGATCTTTTTTATGAATTATTTGAGAATTATTAGTATGAATTTGAGTATTTTGATTGGTATCGGTCGTCATCCAGTTCTCAATATCAACTTTTCGTCCAAGATCCAAATTGAGAATCTTCCAATCCAAATATTTTCTATCGGTTGTTTTTTCCATATATAGAATATCCCCCTTCCCCAGATAATTATAATTATTAATTAGATAATTATTACGATTAAGATTAATAGGGATGTTACTCAACATATCAAAAAAGGTTTCTTTAGATCTATTATAAGAAATCTTTTGGTTCTTATTTCTTTGAAATGGGAATCCATAAAGAAAGCATTTCGTTTTATTTTCATAATTCATAAATTTATATGATAAAAAATCATACTTAAAGTATTTTAGAAAATTCTCTTTTTGATTAAATAATGAATCCACTTTAAATTGTTTTTTGGAATTAATTAATTGTTTTTTTTCATATGAGTGCCGTTGGCTTACATTTTCTTTCTTAGCTATACGACGCTGATGAACTCCATTTCGCCATTTTTCTGGTACTAATCTAGACCATCTGATCTTAGATAAATCGTATTGAAAATGTACTCTTAACCAGTTTTTCCATTGATTGATTTCATAACTCATAAATTGATTATACCCAAATTTAGAATGAATCATCCCGTGCGTTTCAAAAGAGTCCTTTATTTCAGGCTTAAGAAAAAGGGGGATTCCTTGATATTGAAGAATAGATTGTAATTTATACGAGTTACTAACTTGGAGTTGTGAGAATCTGTAAAATACATATGTTTGTGACATGTAGGATAAGTTATAAAAAAGACGTGAGTTTCTTTTAGTATTACTATCAAGTGACTTTTTTATAGTTGAAATAAATGGAATTGCTCTTTGATTTTTTTTATTAATTCTTCCCTGTTTTCTTTGATTATTGTAAATGACTTTATCAAGAATTTTTTTTGTTGATTCAAAAAAAAATTCTGTATTCATTCTGATCTTGGGAATATTAATGATAGATAAAAATAGATTTGTATAGATTTCTTCAGTGAAAAATTTCAAAAAAAAGGGTAATTTACAGATTAATCCAGCATTTCTTCTTTTTAATATTTGCCATTTTTTGAATCTTTTAGCATTATACCTTCTTTTGTTAGGGCTAAGATTATTGATTGCTGGAGTTACGTTTTTTTTCTCTTTTGTGATTCGTTCAATTTGATTTCGAAGTCTACCTGTTCTATCAGTCCGCTTCTTAATATTTTTTTCTGTCAATGAAGAATTTATCCAATTCGCAGATGTAATTTGACTAAATGATTCGATTTTATTGTTGATTATGGAATCTTTTTCTTCTTTAATTTTATTCGATTCATATACTTCTACTTCTCTTAATCTAAGAATTGGATTCATTTTTGAAAATTCTTTTATTATTCTTTTTAGAAAAGGATTTATTTTTGTTTCTTTTGAAATATTGCGAAGTGATTTTCTTTGTCCTTTGAAAACTATAAGAACTCGAAAATACTTCTTTTGAAATTTTCCCATTTTTTTTTCGAGTTCCTTTAAAATGGGTTTAAAAAAGGAAGCTCTTTTTCTGCGCGAACCAAAAAGCGGTTCAGTTGCTAGTCCCAAAACTGTTAAAAAAAAAGAATCGTCCTTTTCTTTT